TGTAATATGCCTGACTAAAGGATTATTTTGATGTAATAAATTATGTATTTATACTATTACAATTGATTTGATTAAAATTTTAATGCTTTTGGATTCAAGTTCCAACGTGCTATTTAACACTACAAATCACCTAAAAAGTAAGCTAATATAAGCTGTTGGGTTCATACCCCAAAAATGGTTATACCCTTTTTAAATTTCTTTCCCCCTGCATTTTTTGTTTTTTGTTAGATTAGTTTTAGGAAGATTTGTAGCAATTAATTCTTCTTCTTGATTTATTGCTTGGTTGGGTTTGGAAGTAAACTTATTATCAATTTTACCGTTAATATCCTCCGAAAAGACTAAAAGATCCTCGGAATCTTGTATTAAATATTTTTTAGTTCAAAGAATGGCTTCATTATTAATTTTGTTTTCTTCTGTTTTTGTTTTTTACTCTTCATTGATAGGTGGTCCAGATTTAATTTTTGTGGGTTTGTGTATAAAATTGGGGGTTGCACCTTTTCATTTTTGGTTTCCAATTGTAATAGAGGGAGTTAACTGATTAAATTGTGCAATTTTAATAACCTGGCAAAAATTAGCTCCTTTGTTTTTAATAAGTTTTGTAAATTTATTTGTTCTAGTTATTATCTTAACTTCTTTGGTAGGCTCTTTTGGAGGGTTTAATCAAATTTCTGTGAGGAAAATTTTGGCTTTTTCATCAATTAGACATGTTGGGTGAATATTAGCAGGGATAATTGTGAGAGTCTCAATTAGAATTATATATTTTTTTGTATATTTTTTAATATCTTTATTAATTGTGTTCGTTTTTAATTCTTCTAAATTATTTTATATTAACCAGTTGTCTTGTATATCTACGGTCTTAAAATTAATAATCCTTTTTAGTCTTTTATCGTTGGGAGGAATACCCCCATTTTTAGGGTTTTTTCCTAAATGATTCGTAATTGAAAAATTATTGTGGGGAGCTGGCATTTTTGCAAGAATTTTAATTTTTTCATCTTTAATTAATCTTTACTTTTATTTCCGTCTGGGCTATTTTTATGTTTTTAACAAGTTTGTTGGTGGAGAGGGGACCCTCGGGGTGACCAATTATGTGAGGAGAATTGTTGCCTTCTTTTTTCTTTCGAGAGGAGGGGTTTTTTGTTTCCCCCTCCTCTCTTCTATCTAAAGTATTAAGTTAAATTAAACTGTCAGCCTTCAAAGCTTAAAATGGGTTATGTCTCATATTTTAACCAATAATGTATTTTTTAATTTGCAATTAATTGTTTTAATTTAAACTAATTGGTTATAGGAATATACCTTGTTTGAATTTACAATTCAATACTTTAATCAGACATATAACCACGCGTTGACTGTTTTCTACTAATCATAAGGATATTGGTACTATGTATTTAATTTTGGGAAGTTGGGCCTCTATAGTTGGTACTTCTTTAAGTTTAATAATTCGTGCAGAAGTGGGTAGCCCTGGCTCTTTTATTGGGGATGATCAGATTTACAATGTTGTGGTTACTGCTCATGCTTTTGTTATAATTTTTTTTATGGTGATGCCTATTATGATTGGGGGTTTTGGGAATTGATTGGTTCCTTTAATATTAGGGTGTCCTGATATGGCTTTTCCACGTTTAAATAATATAAGATTTTGATTATTACCTCCGGCGTTTTTTATACTTTTGGGTTCTGCTGCTTTGGAGAGAGGAGCTGGAACTGGGTGAACTGTTTATCCTCCTCTATCTTCTTACATGTTTCATTCTGGGGGTTCTGTTGATATAGCTATTTTTTCTCTTCATTTGGCTGGTATTTCTTCTATTTTGGGAGCTATTAATTTTATTACTACTATTTTGAATATACGTGGGAAGGGTATGCTTCTTGAGCGTGTTCCTTTGTTTGTTTGGTCTGTAAAAATTACGGCTATTCTTTTACTTTTATCTCTTCCTGTTTTGGCTGGAGCTATCACTATGTTGTTGACAGATCGAAATTTTAATACCTCTTTTTTTGATCCTGCGGGAGGAGGGGATCCTATTTTGTATCAACATTTATTTTGATTTTTTGGGCACCCAGAGGTTTATATTTTAATTCTTCCTGGATTTGGAATGGTTTCTCATATTATTAGTCATCATACTGGTAAGAGGGAACCTTTTGGAGCTTTAGGTATAATTTATGCTATAATTGCTATTGGATTTTTAGGTTTTATTGTTTGGGCTCATCATATATTTACTGTTGGGATGGATGTAGATACTCGTGCTTATTTTACTGCAGCTACTATGGTTATTGCAGTTCCTACTGGAATTAAAATTTTTAGTTGATTGGCCACTTTACATGGCTGTTATTTTGTTTTTAGTCCACCTCTTTTGTGGGCGTTAGGATTTGTTTTTTTGTTTACAGTTGGGGGGCTTACTGGGGTTATTTTGGCTAATTCTTCTTTAGATGTTGTTTTACATGATACTTATTATGTTGTTGCTCATTTTCATTATGTTTTATCTATGGGTGCAGTTTTTGCTATTATTGCTGGTATTATTGAATGGTTTCCGTTGTTTTTAGGTGTCCAAATTAGAGACCGAATATTAAAGGTTCATTTTTTTGTAATGTTTATTGGTGTAAATATAACTTTTTTTCCTCAACATTTTTTGGGTTTAAGTGGTATGCCACGTCGGTATTCTGATTATCCTGATGCTTTTTCTTGTTGAAATATTATTTCTAGATTAGGCTCTATTATTTCTTTTGTTGCTACTGTTTGGTTTGTTTTTATTATTTGAGAGTCTTTAGTTAGAGCTCGGGGATTGGTTTTTACTGATTTTTCTTCGTCATCTTCTGAATGAAGTCATAATTTGCCACCTCTTGATCATACTTATAATCAGTTATTTTTTTTAGTGAAGTAATTTATGGCTACTTGGGGAATAATTTCTTTTCAGGATGGGGGTTCACCTTTAATGGAGCAATTAATTTTTTTTCATGATCATTCTATGGTGATTTTAATTTTGATTGCTGTTCTTGTTTTTTATTTTATTATAATAATTTTTTCTAATAGGCTTTTAAACCGTTTTATTATGGAGGGGCAGGAAGTAGAAACTTTTTGAACTATTATTCCTGTTTTATTATTGGTTTTTATCGCTTTTCCTTCACTTCGTCTTTTGTATTTGATGGATGAGGTTGAGGGTTCTAATTTAACTTTAAAGAGAGTGGGGCATCAGTGATATTGAAGTTATGAGTATTCTGACTTTGTGGATATTGAGTTTGATTCTTTTATACTTCCTGATGAAGATCAAATTTTTCGTCTTTTGGACGTTGATAATCGTGTAGTTTTGCCTTGAGGAGTTCAGGTTCGTGTGTTAATTACTGCTGCTGATGTTTTGCATTCTTGGGCTATGCCAAGAATAGGGCTTAAAATAGATGCTGTTCCGGGTCGTATTAATCAGGTTACTTTATTAATAAATCGTCCTGGCCTTTATTTTGGGCAATGTTCTGAAATTTGTGGGGCTAATCATAGATTTATGCCTATTGTTCTGGAAAGAGTTTCTGTCGATTCTTTTATTGATTGGGTTTCTTCTTATTATACTATATGGCTGAATTGGTAGGTATTGGTCTCTTAAACCAAATTATAGTTTGATACTTGTAGTAGTTAGGTGTAGTTTAAAGAAAATGTTAGCTTGTCATGCTATAGATATTTGTTTCACTTAATATTCCTCAAATGAGTCCTATTGGTTGGCTTTGGATTATTTTTTTTACTATTTTTGGATATCTATTTTTTTTAATTCTTTTTTATTATTTTTTTTCTTTTTTTGTTTATTTTTCGGAGTTTAAGTTTAAAAAGTTAAGTTATTTTTGAATATGATAATAAATTTGTTTTCTGTTTTTGATCCTGTTTCTATTTTTGGTTTTCATTTTAATTGAATAAGTATTTTTTTTGGGATTTTATTTTTTCCTATTTTTTTTTGGTCTATTCCTTCTCGTTATCATTGTTTTTGGTTGATTATTAGTTCGTCTTTGTTTCAAGAGTTGACTTCAATTTTTCAAAAAAAGTGAAAGGGAGTGGGCTTTCTTTTGGTGAGTTTATTTTGATTTATTGCTATAAATAATTTTTTGGGTTTATTCCCTTTTGTTTTTACTGCTTCTAGTCATATTGTTTTTACTTTGGGATTAGCCTTGCCAATTTGATTTTCCCTTCTTATTTTTGGTTGAATTAATAAGACTAATTATATATTTGCTCATTTAGTGCCTTCTGGTACTCCCCCTGCATTGATAATGTTTATGGTAGTTATTGAAAGAATTAGAAATTTAATTCGTCCTATTACTCTTTCTGTTCGTTTAGCTGCTAATATAATTGCTGGGCATTTGCTTATTGTTCTTTTGGGCTCTGTTATTTCTGGCAGAATTTTTATTATTTTTTCTGGGATTGTTATAATAATTTTTTTGTTAATTTTAGAAATTGCTGTTGCTTTTATTCAAGCTTATGTTTTTACTGTTCTTAGAGGTTTATATTCTTCTGAGATTTAAATTTATGAAAATTTTTCATTCTTATCATTTGGTTGAGATAAGTCCTTGGCCTTTAACTGGAGGTTTAGGAGGCTTTTTTTTAGTAAGAGGAATAATTAGGGCTTTTTACTTTTGTGAGTATAATTTGGTTTTTTTAGGAGTGTTGGTATTGTTATTAACTATGTACCAATGGTGGCGTGATGTTTCTCGAGAGAGATCTTGTCAGGGGCATCATACTATTATGGTTATTTCTGGATTAAGGATTGGGATGATTTTATTTATTTTATCTGAGGTTCTTTTTTTTGTTTCCTTTTTTTGGGCATTTTTTCATAGTAGTTTATCTCCTAATGTTGAATTAGGGGGAGTTTGACCCCCTTCTGGAGTGTTTCCCTTTAACGCTTTTGGGATTCCTCTATTAAATACCTCTATTTTGTTATCTTCTGGTGTTAGTGTTACTTGGTGTCATTATAGAATTATAAGGGGGAATTATAATCAAAGTGTTATTAGTTTAGCAGTTACCATTGTTTTGGGCTTATATTTCACTTTATTACAGGGGTTTGAATATTATGAGGCTAGTTTTTGTATTTCTGATTCTGTTTATGGTACTACGTTTTTTGTTGCTACCGGTTTTCATGGTTTGCATGTAATTATTGGTAGAAGCTTTTTGTTTGTGTGTTTAATTCGAATGCTTTTGTTTCATTTTTCTTCTTATCATCATTTTGGTTTTGAGGCTGCTGCTTGATATTGACATTTTGTTGATGTAGTTTGATTGTTTTTGTTTGTTTCTATTTATTGATGGGGTAGTTAATTATTTTAGTATAAATAGTATTTTTGATTTCCAATCAAAGGGTCTTTTTGAAATAATAATATTATTTATTTTTATTTTTTTTATGTTTTTGTTGGGAGTATTGATGATATTTTTAAACTTATTATTATCCAAAAGGGTTATTTTAGATAAGGAGAGGGGATCTTCTTTTGAATGTGGTTTTGACCCTTCTAGATCCTCTCGTCTTTCTTTTTCTTTACAATTTTTTTTAATCGGGATTGTTTTTTTAATTTTTGATGTTGAAATTGCTTTGATATTGCCTGTTCCTTTTTGTGACATTAGATTATTTTATGTTTTTGTTTTAAGAAGTTTTGTAATTGTTTTGCTTTTTGGTCTTTATTTTGAATGAATTCAGGGAACTCTTGAGTGAATAAAATGGGTTAATATTTTAATTAAAAAGTTTAGTTTGCTTCTAAAAAATGTCTTTGGACTTTTCCTTAATGGGAAGCAAAGTTTTGCGTTTAGTTTCGGCCTAAAAGTTTGATTGTTATCCCCATTATTTAATAGAAACTAATTTTAGTATTTCACTGTTGATGAAAATTTAGAGATTTCTCCTATTAAGAGGGAGGATTTAAGTTAAGCTGCTAACTTAACTCTCAATTTTAGTTTATTGCCTTTCTGTTTCTGAAGTGTTATCATTTAATATTTTCATTATTAAGAAGCAATTTATTTGCCAGAAATACTCATAGTTTTAACATCTAATCAGCTTCAATGATTTGCTTTATAATTTAAGCTATTTTGAGTAAAGTCATAATATAAGGATTATTAAAATTAAAAATGATATAAAAATTTTTTCTGAATTTTTTTGTAGTATTGATGTTGAAATTGCATGATTTTTAATGTTTTGGTGGATCCCTTGAGCTCCAATTATTTCTGTTCATCCTAATTCTGATATTTTAAATTTTATAATTTTTAAAAGGTTTTTAGTGAATGGAGTAGTTCTTATTATTGGGAGAAATCATATTGATCCCAGGAAGGTTTTTTTTATTTTTTTTGTTGATTTTATTTTGGTTCTTGTCATAAATAGTAGATAGCTAATTGATACACCAATTAAAATTAAAGTTAATCCTAGTGTTTTTATGGATAAGTTTATTGTTTGTATTATTGGAGTAGGTAAAATCAATCATCTTAATAAAGATCCTGTTGAGATTGCTATGATTGAAAGAGTGAAGATCGAATTTTTTATTGAAGGGGTTTCTGCTATTATGATTGATTTTGATGTTTTTGGTTCTTCAATTAGGGATAAGAATGGTAATCGGGTTGAATAAGCTATAGTTATTCCAAATGAAATGATTATTAAAATAATTGAGAATAAGAAAAATTGAGATTTCAGGGAAAATTCTAGGATAAGATCTTTTGAGTAAAATCCTGCTAGGAATGGGAATCCTATTAGTGCTGTGGATGCTACTAATATTGAAGTTCTAATTAATGGAGAGGGGAGAATTAGTGAACCCATTTTTCGGATATCTTGATTATTTTTGGAGTTGTGAATAATGTATCCTGCACATAAAAATAATAAAGATTTAAATATTGCGTGGGTAATTATATGAAAATATGCTAATTTTCATAAATTTAATGCCAGGGCTATTATTATAATTCCTAGTTGGCTAAGAGTTGATAGGGCAATAATTTTTTTTATGTCTGTTTCTAAAGTTGCCCCAACGCCAGCTATAAATATTGTTAATGAAGAGGATACTAATAAGATTATGGATATAGATTCTTTTAGGAATATATTATGAAATCGAATTAATAAAAATACTCCTGCAGTCACAAGGGTTGATGAATGTACTAAAGCTGAGACAGGAGTGGGAGCAGCTATAGCTGCTGGTAGCCAGGCAGAAAATGGGATTTGTGCACTTTTTGTTATTGCTGCTAGTATAATAAATAAGGTGATTAAAGGAGTGGTTTCTATCATATTTAATGATAGAATATCTCAGGTTCCTTTTGAAACTAATATTGCAATTCTTATTAGAATTAAGACATCCCCAATTCGATTTGATAATACTGTTAATATTCCAGCATTGTATGATCGTGGATTTTGATAGTAAATTACTAAACAGTAGGAAACTAAGCCTAATCCATCCCAACCTAGCAAAATTCTTATTATGTTTGGGCTTAAAATTAGGAGTAATATGGATAAAACAAATAATAACACTATTAATAGAAAACGTGTTTTAAAGGTGTCATGTTCTATATATTCTTCAGAAAATAGGATTACTATGCTGGAGATTAATAATACTGTTGATAAGAATAATAATGAAATTCAATCTAGAATAATAGTTATTTCTATTTTACAAGATGTAATTTCAATAAAATTGAATTGAATTATTATTGCTCATTCTTTTTTTAATATTATTATCCCCCCTATTATACATGTTGTTGAAATAAGCAGAAGTAAGTTTCTTCATCTTTTGTATAAGTTGATTGCTTAATGAACAATTTTTAGCTCCACAATCTAACGTTTTGGTTAAACTAATTAAGCAAAGTCATGCTATTCATAAATCTATTTTAATTACAAGGATGTTTAGGGGAAATCAATGTAAAATTAGGATTAACATTTCTCGTTTTGTGATAATATTTGAGGAGAGAAAATTTCATTTTTTTCCATGGGAGGAAATTGAAAATAATATTAAGGAATACAATGCGGATAGAAATGAAATTAACATTAATGGTACTATGTTTATGAGTCTTCAAGAAATTAGACCTAGTATTAAAGAGATTTCTCTGAATAAATTTATTGACGGAGGTGCAGCTATATTGTTAATTCTTAATAAAAATCATCATATTATCAGTGCTGGATAGATTGATAATGTTCCACGTGAGATTATCATTCTTCGTGAATTAGAGCGCTCGTATATTATATTGACTAGACAAAATAAAGCTGAGGAGCATAATCCATGTGAGATTATTATTGCTAATGAGCCATTAATGCCTCAAGTGGATTGTGTTATTATTCCTGCAAGTATAATTCCTATGTGACAAACTGATGAGTAGGCTACTAGGGATTTTATATCATTTTGTATTAAGCAAATAATTCTAGTTATTAAAGCTCCTATTAATCCCATTCTTATTAAAATTCTTGATAATTTTAGTAGTTGTTTTGATAATAAGGGAATTATTCGTAAAATTCCGTAGCCTCCTAGTTTTAATAGGACTGCTGCTAGAATCATTGAACCTGCAATTGGTGCTTCTACATGTGCTTTTGGCAATCATAAATGGACTAAAAATATGGGGAGCTTTACTAGGAATGCTATGATTAAAATTGTTGAAATAATTAAAAAAATTGGAATGTTGTTATCAAATCATATTAATGGAAACATTATGGTGGAAGTTAATGAATTTATAAATATAAGGGCTACTAGAAGGGGCAGGGAGGCTCCTAGTGTGTAGAATAAGAGGTAAATTCCTGCTTGTAAACGTTCGGGTTGAGCTCCCCACCCAATGATTATAAGTAGGGTGGGGATAATCACTGTTTCAAATGAAATGTAAAATATTATTAGATTTCTTGCTTTAAATCTTAGGAATAGAAATATTCCTAGTATTCATACTATAAAAGCAAACTCTTTATTATTTTCCTTATTTTTATTAATTAAAATGTTGGAAATTAACATTAAAGGACAAATTCAAAATCTTAATAGGGTTAATGTGTCTCTTATTAAATTTTCAATAAGCATAAAGTTAGGGATGTAAAAGGAATTAAAGGCAAAAATTTTTGTAGTGGAAATTAATGTTAGGAGTATAAATGAAATTATAAGTATTTCTCAGTTAATAAAAGTAAATATTATTATTGTTAATATTATTATTGTGGCCATTTAATTTTTTAGTAAATTTGTCGATTTGATGAAATCATTCCCAAAGAATCGGGATATTATTACTAATAAGCCTAGCCCTAATCTTCCTTCACAAACTACTATAGTTAGAAAAGAAATTAAGATAAAATTTTCGTTTCCCTGCAAAGAGATTACTCTTGATAAAGAGATGAAAATTCCTAGTGCTATTATTTCTAGACTTAATAGTATAGAAATAATATGTTTAATTCGAAATGAAAAGCTGATAAGACCTCTTAAAAATATAATAATTCCTATGTTGAGAAAATAGTTTATCATGTGTTTTAATAGTTTAATAAAAATTTTAGTTTTGTAAACTAAAGATGACAAAATTCTTAAAATTCAGAGGAAATAAAAAATTATTTTAATCTCCAAAATTAATGTTATATATTAACTATCCTCTGTTATTTTTGGTCTTATGATATTAATATTTTTTGGTTTTATGATGTCATTTCACCCCTTAATTATGGGGCTATTTTTAATAATTTCAACTAGTTTAGTTGCATTCTCAACATATTTTATTTTTAGCTTTTCTTGATATTCTTACATTATGATCCTTGTTTTTCTTGGTGGTATGCTTATTCTTTTTATTTATATTGCTAGATTGGCTTCTAATGAGACTATGAGATTTAAAATTTCTTATTTGCTTTTTGGGATAATTCTTTTGTTAATTCCAACTAGTGATTGAGTAATAGTTAAAGGTGAAAATGTTGTGAATAAAATTTATAATTTTATTCCTATCTCAATAATCACATTGTTTTTAGCTTCTTATCTTTTATTAACTTTTATTGCTATTACTAAAATTGTGAGAGTTGAAATGGGACCACTTCGTGAGTATTCATATGACAAATTTTCGTAAGGAACACCCTATTTTGAAAATTATTAATAATTCGTTAATTGATTTACCTTCCCCCTCAAATATTTCTTATCTGTGAAATTTTGGTTCTTTATTAGGATTGTGTTTAGTTATTCAATTGTTGACTGGGATTTTTTTAGCTTTTCATTACACGGCTGATGTAAATCTTGCTTTTTCCAGTGTTTCTCATATTTGTCGAGATGTAAATTATGGATGATTTTTACGTTATATTCATTTAAATGGTGCCAGTCTCTTTTTTGTATGTTTATATTTTCATATTGGTCGTGGAATTTATTATGGTTCTTATAAATCTTTATTTGTTTGAAGCTCTGGTGTGGTAATTTTTTTATTAACTATAATTACTGCTTTTTTAGGATATGTGCTACCTTGGGGACAAATGTCATTTTGGGGAGCTACTGTAATTACTAATTTAGTTTCTGCCGTTCCTTTATTAGGAAGAGATTTAGTACAATGATTGTGGGGAGGATTTTCGGTGGATAACCCCACTCTAACCCGATTTTTTTCTTTTCATTTTTTGTTTCCTTTTATTATTATTGGGATAATAGTTATTCATTTAATGTTTTTGCATGAGATTGGATCGGGAAATCCTTTAGGTTTAAATAGAAATTTGGATAAAATTTCTTTTCATCCCTATTTTTCTTTAAAAGATATTTTAGGAGCTTTTGTGATGATAATATTTTTTTTTGTACTGGTATTGTTAGGCCCAAATTTATTGTCAGATCCCGAAAATTTTATCCCAGCTAATCCTCTTATAACTCCTCTTCATATTCAACCTGAATGATATTTTTTATTTGCTTATGCTATTCTTCGTTCAATTCCCAGAAAATTAGGGGGGGTTATTGCTTTAGTTATGTCTGTAATTATTTTGATAGTTTTACCTTTTATAACTTCAAAATTTAAGTCTCTTTCTTTTTACCCATTAAGACAACTTATTTTTTGGGCATTTGTTAATGTATTTATGCTTTTAACTTGAATTGGAGCACGCCCAGTGGAGGATCCTTATATTCTTATTGGGCAAGTTTTGGGTATTTTATATTTTGGTTATTTTTTATTACAACCTTTAATGTTGATACTTTGAAAGTAGTTTATTAGCTTAAATAAAGTTTTTATTTTGAAAATAAAAGATTAGGGGATCCTATTAACTATCTTCTAATTTATGTACTTAAAAAATAGCATTAAATAGTGAAATAGCTATTATTGAAATAACAATATAATTTAAAGATAACGGGAGATATCTTTTTCAAGCTAATATCATCAATTTATCATAACGAAATCGTGGGAATCTTCCTCGTACCCAAATAAAAATTAAAGAGAATAAAGTTGCTTTAATTCTAATTATATAAAGACCAAAAAATAAAATTGTTGTTACAATTCTCATCAAAATAATATTTATATATTCAGCTAAGAAGATTAAAGCAAAACCTCCACTTATATATTCAATGTTGAAACCAGATACTAATTCGGATTCTCCTTCTGAAAAATCAAAAGGGCTACGGTTTGTTTCTGCTAAACAAGAGACAAATCAAATTAAAAATAGTGGAAATAGTCTAATGAATATAAATATATTTATCTGGAAAAGTGTCAATTCTATAAAATTGAATGAGGAAATTAAAATACAAATTCTAAGTAAAATTAAAGCAAATCTTACTTCATAGGAGATGGTTTGAGCAACTCCTCGATATGCCCCCAATCTAGCATATTTTGAATTTGAAGCTCACCCTGCTCCCAAAATGGTATAAACTCCAAATCTGGAACAACACAAAAAAAAAATGATTCCTAATTTTATATCAATTATTAGGGAGGATCTTGGTAAGATAGCTCAAAATAATAGAGCTACTATGAATCCAAAAATTGGGGAGATGAAAAATGGAACAAAATTATAATATTCTAAAATTGAATGTTCTTTAGTAAATAATTTAATGGCATCAGAAAAAGGCTGCAGGATTCCGAGAATTCCCACTTTATTGGGCCCTTTCCGAATTTGGATATAACCTAAAAATTTACGCTCTAGTAGGGTTAAAAATGCTACTCTAATTAAAATTATAATGATTGTAAGAATATAACAAATGATAGAAGTTAAGATTATCAAAGAGAGGTCTCTATTTATGAAGCTTAAATTCATTGCACTTAATTTGCTACATTGATTTCAATAGAGTAACTCATTTTTAAAATCTAAATTTAATGCATAATTATTTTTGCTATATTGAAATTAAAATTTTTAGTTTTAATTGAAAATTTTTCTTCTATTTGGTCCTTTCGTACTAAAATAAAATGTTAAAATTTAAGATAAAAACCAACCTGGCTTACACCGGTTTGAACTCAGATCATGGAAGATTTTAATAGTCGAACAGACTTCCTTATTTTACTATTGCGTGAAATAGGTATCTTAATCCAACATCGAGGTCACAAACTTTTTTGATGATAAGATCTCTTTAAAAAAATTATGCTGTTATCCCTACAGTAACTTATTCTTTTTTAAAAATTTTTTGATTTAACAAGGAAAAATTTCACAATAATTAAACAGAAATCTTCTGTTTACTGCCCCAGTAAAATAATTTTAAATTTATTTTGAGGATAAAGATTGATTATAAAGCTTGATAGGGTCTTCTCGTCTTTAAAATTAATTTTAGCTTTTTTACTAAAATATAAAATTCAAAATATTAAGGTGAGACAAATCTAATTAGTTAAACCATTCATTCCAGTCTCAAATTAAAAGACTAATGATTATGCTACCTTTGCACAGTTAAAATACCGCGGCCATTGACTTAAGCATTGGGCAGGTTAGATTTTTAATGAACAATCTAAAAACCATGTTTTTGGTAAACAGGCTAAATAGGTTTTAGTTCCTTACCTTAATTTAAATATTTTTATTAAAATTAAAATTTTATTTTAATTTAAAATTATAATTCTACTAATAATAACATTAAAAAAATAATTTTTAGTTTATAATTATTCCAATTTAAATTTAAATTTATACAAGTAAAAATTTAGTTATAAAACTACAAGAGACTTTTATTCCTATAATAATTTATTTATAATGTGAGTAAAAAATTAATTAGCTTATCCTAATTAATATATTTTATTTAAAATAAATTACATAAAGTTAAATTTAAGGAACCAGATATCGTTAATCGCGAATGACGTTTCATCACTAATTTTACTTTCTTCTTTTATTATGCTATATTAAGTAAAATAAAATTAGCTCGATTAATTTCGGGAAATTTTAATTTTAAATTTTATTGTAATTCCCTGATACAAAAGGTACAAGATTAAATCTTTTCTAAAAGGATATTTTTATTTTCCTCCACAGTACTAAAAAACAAACAAATTCAATGAATTACTAATTAAAAATTTTTTTTCTTAAAAATTAAAAATAAATAATAAGAATATCTAATAGAACCTATTTAGTGTAAGTAAATTGCTGAAACAGCTTTATTCTTCAATCTAGATTCACTTTCCAGTAAATCTACTATGTTACGACTTATCTTTCTTTAAAATAGAAAGAGTGACGGGCGATATGTGCATGTTTTAAATTTTTAATCAAACAAACTTTTTAATTTTATTTTACTTTTGAATCCACTTTCAATAATGTTTTCATTTTACATTCATAATTTACATAAATTATATTGTAACCCATTATAACCCAAATATGCTGCACCCTGATTTGATTTTTGTAGTAAAACTAAAATTGATAATAATTTTAAAATATTATCTAAACAACGATATACAAACAAAATTTAGGAAAGATATGCTGTGGATTATCATTTAAATAACAGGTTCCTCCAAGTAGTTAAAACACCGCCAAATTCTTTAGGTTTCAGTAAAGTCTTTACTACCTAATTCATAAATATTTAATAATAGGGTATCTAATCCTAGTTTTTGTTAAAAATTTTTAAAGATTTAAATATGAACTCTAATATTTTTTATTATTTCACCAAAAAAACTTTTTTAAACTTCTTAAATTATAAAATCTAAAATTATAAAAATTTATATATTTGTATCAATAGTATAACCGCAGTTGCTGGCACATATTTTTACCAATACTTAGCTCATAACAAATTCTAACTTACGTTAATAATTAATTTCATTAACTATAATAAAGAGATTAACAAAATTGTATATAATTCTTTTGATTTAAATATATATAATGAACTAGAATCAAATTCATCGAAGTAAATAAATATACTAGTAAGAAGTTAGAATCATTAAAATAAAAACGATTTCAAAATTAACCCAAATATTAATATCACTATTACATAATTAAAACAAAAAATTGTTCTAACAACATTTTTGTTGTATATAGGTGCGATTATATCGCACCCACCCGACGGGGGGGGGGGGGCCGCCGCCGCTATAGGCGGCCCTCCGAAGAAAGTATAAAGTATAATATAGATGCAAAGTAAGATATGTATGAACTCAAGATATAGATCACTAAAAATTTATTAGTTACTATGCAACGAAAATAGGACTCATTTATGCTACTGAGAGTACCCTCCATAATATGCCCATTAGTAGGCATATTATGGGTATAATATATAGATCACTAAAAATTTATTAGTTACTATGCAACGAAAATAGGACTCATTTATGCTACTGAGAGTACCCTCCATAATATATAGATCACTAAAAATTTATTAGTTACTATGCAACGAAAATAGGACTCATTTATGCTACTGAGAGTACCCTCCATAATATGCCCATTAGTAGGCATATTATGGGTATAATATATAGATTACTAAAAATTTATTAGTTACTATGCAACGAAAATAGGACTCATTTATGCTACTGAGAGTACCCTCCATAATATGCCCATTAGTAGGCATATTATGGG